ATTTTAATTGAAAAAAAAAAAATTATCCCTTTGTTATAGTTTATTTATAGTTTTATCTTTTCTCCTACCCTCAGAAGAATAAAGCATCCGCACTAACACTTTGATTCTAATTTTCTGAAAGGTAACTATCTCGATTTCGTATAGAATATATCAATTTCTATAGAATTTTTTTTGAGAAAGCCTTTTCTTTATCTTCATAAGAAAGAAAAGACTTACTATCTTTGGGATCTGATACTACACCGCTGCTCAAAATCTTAGGGTATTTACTTTATTACATAAGTGAATTCCTAACATTTCTATCATGATAGAAGGAAGCAGTTTTTATTGTATTGTATCGGCCTTCAACCTCGCTAATTGATCTTTACGGTGCTTCATATATCAATTATATCTTTTTTATCCATAGAAAAAAAGATATAGGCATATCTATTTCTTCATATTTCGACTTCTATGAAGTTTCTTTCTTTGCTACAGCTGATAAAAATCGTTATTTTGGACGATCTATATGTAGAAAGCCCATTTTTTCTAGTATTTAGTAGTATTAGCAGATTTGCTCGTTATTTTTGTTTTTCTTTATTTTCTATAGTAGAGATAGTCGCACGTAATGACAGATCACGGCCATATTATTAAAAGCTTGGGGTAAGAACGGATTTCGTTCGAGTGCCCGAAAATAATATTCCAAAGCTTTAGTATGTTCTCCGTTACTTGTGTGGATAAGACCTATGTTATAAAGTATATAACTTCGATCATAGGGATCAATTTCCAGTCGCATAGCCTCATAATAATTCTGTAAAGCTTCTGCATAATTTCCTTCCGATTGAGCCGACATCCGTTACGGTCGTCATTCGGTTAAAAAAGATCTCCGTTCCAGAACCGTACATGAGATTTTCACCTCATACGGCTCCTCCTTTATGTGTATAATCATAACAATACTACATAGAATAGAATCAAAAACGATTGCGGTATTATCATTATCAACTGAGCAGGGCTAGTGTTTTTACAATAAATTTCTAGCCAACCTTCCTGTAAAAGATTTTTTTTAATATCAAGTAGGTTTATACTGTACTGTATAAAAAAAGGTAACTCCAACAATTTCTTTGTCCCCAACGCCGCTTAATTTACCGGAATTAGTCACTTCAACAGTCTTCGATGGTTATAGGGGTATCCAAAAAAATACGAACGAGATGGATGTTTGTTGTCCCAACCATTCTTCTTAGTTCCGATCGCGATAAGAAGGGAGGGATGTTTTTTTTTGACAAAGTTTTTGTGTTGTTGATTACTAAGCGTAGTGCCTCTTCCCCCATGCCGTCTATTGATACTAGTGAAGTAGGGTCGACCTAACTCCATAGGTATAGGTATAACCCTTCGCTTAATACTATAAACGTAAAATTGAAGCATATTAGGGTGCATTAATCGGGGATACGCGACAGAGGGAATTAATCGTTTTTTTTTACAAACTTCACCTTCAGCGAGCGTAGGTTTTTATTTCAATCTTTTTCTTTCTCTCCGAAAAATGTTTCTTTCTTCTAAGACTGATATTGGTAAAAAAAAGATAATCAAATCGCACCATCTCTGTAATAAGTGAATGCCTCTTTTTCTCCTGAAGTTGTCGGAATTATTCGTAATAAGATATTGGCTAAAATTGAAAAGGTCTTATCAATAAAATTTCCATTTATCCTAGATTTAGGCATAGATAGCAATCCATTCTATAATTGAATTATTTATTTTATTTATCGTGTGATAAAATAATCCCACAAACAACGGAATTGTACAATTCCAATACAGTACGAAATGGCGTAAAAATGGGGACTCGTTAATCAAATTTGTTTATTCTATGGCTCCAAAGAGGGCGTTTCTTGATAAAAACTTTTTATTTTCTAGTTTGAACTGCTTGTATGGCCTGCTCGGGACTATGAATGACTCACTATTCAACTGGTTTCTGGGCCATAATTATTATGTAGGAGAGATGGCCGAGTGGCTCAAGGCGTAGCATTGGAACTGCTATGTAGGCTTTTTGTTTACCGAGGGTTCGAATCCCTCTCTTTCCGCACTTTTAAATTCATCGATGTTACTGACCCCAATGTTTCAAGTAACAATGGATATCGCTACTCCAATTTTCTTTATGTAATATGTAGAAAAGAAAATAGTGGAAAAAGCGGGCAAGGAACGAAAATCGTCCTATATCCGTGTCTATGATCCATGAATAGCAGAAAATATTTGAATCAAAACCTTTTAATTTTAGTTAGGCTTAAGTCTGACGAGAGTAATATTCTACAACCAGCAATTCATTTATTTTCAAACCAATCCATTTATTATCTATTATTTGATTGACTAATCCTTTATATTGGAAGGGGTAAAGAGTCAGATGGTTTGGCACTTCTTCACGGGAGGCTGAATCGAGATAATTTTGAATCAGAGTTCTAGATTTTTGTTCATCCTTCGCTGTAATAATATCTTCAGGTTTGCAACGATAACTTGGTATATCTACTATACGACCATTAACTAAAACATGTCTATGGTTAATTAATTGCCGGGCTTGAGGAATAGTTGAAGCCATACCCAATCGAAAAAGTATGTTATCCAGGCGCATTTCAAGTAATTGTAGTAAAATCCGACCGGTTGACCCTTTCGCTTTTCCGGCGATATGAACGTATTTTATTAATTGTCGTTCTGTAATACCATAATGAAAACGCAATTTTTGTTTTTCTTCTAAACGAATACGATATTGAGATTTTTTACTGGAGCGCGATTGGTTTTTAAGTTCACTTCCGACTGTAGGCCTTTTATTAGTTAGTCCTGGTAGAGCTCCCAGACGACGTATTTTTTTAAAACGAGGCCCTTTGTAACGTGACATAAATAAAGACTCCTTTTTTGAAAATAGAAAATCTTATCAATCAAAGTTAAAACTAAACTAAATGACAAATATGATAAATGAAGCGAAATCTACTAAAATATTGTACTACAACGAAGAATTAGATGAATTATATCGCCGTTCAAACCTTATTTTATTGTATATAGAAAATAGAAAAAGTAGGTTCTTTTCTCGGTTTGTTCTACAGAGATTGAAGTCCCTCAATTTATTCCTAAAATAAATATATAAAATAAAGAATATAAATATATATATATAATAAAGGCATTCTCAATTAAGTAAAAAACAAATATAAAAAAGCCGGCTATCGGAATCGAACCGATGACCATCGCATTACAAATGCGATGCTCTAACCTCTGAGCTAAGCAGGCTCGCACAACAGAAATTGTGCATGTATAGGAATTTAATAAATTCCTGTACTCGGATCTTAGTTATTAGTTATTCATAACATAAGAATTAGTATGTCGTAACATAATTAAATTAATATGAACATAGAAAAATATAGAATATCCAATATTTATTGGATATTCTGGTACATAAAATAAAGAACATAACAATTTGAAAATCGGGATTAATAGTTAATAGAATATATTATGTTTATCAATAAAACAATATCTTTATCTTAATTATTAGTATAATAATATTTTTTTTTCAGTTTTTAATTCAAATACCTACTATTTTCTTTAAATACTTTAATTTCATTTTTATTCATTTTTTTGAGTATTTTCGATTCTTTATTTCTATCGAATTTCTATTTCATTAGATAGAATCAAAAAATATAAATATTTGAATTCCTAAATGAATGTTTGATTCTAAATTAATAAATGGATTTATTATTTAATATAATACTAAATGAAAGATTTTTATTCGGAAAGAGAAAAAAAAACTCAGACGAAAAAAATCGACCGTTCGAGTATTCCTAATTGCATCAAAAAATGATAGAAGAGGGGACGCATAAAATAGATCTATATGTGGTATATTTGGTTGTATGTTGAATTGCGAATACGAAAATAATAGAATTATTTCTGATTCGACCAAATATGGATATTCGATATGGATAAAATCAATCAAACGGGGAGAAACATTTTTCAATATAGGAATCGGTATCTACTGAATTCAACAGCTTCGGTATTTCATTCTCATAATAGAAATAAACATAATATAAATCAAAAAGTATCCCAATCAATATCAAATAAAAAAGGGGGGTATGGCGAAATTGGTAGACGCTACGGACTTAATTGAATTGAGCCTTGGTACGGAAACTTACTAAGCGAGAACTTTCAAATTCAGAGAAACCCCGGAATTCACAATAGGCAATCCTGAGCTAAATCCTGTTTTCCGAAAACAAAGAAAAGTTAATAAAGCGAGAAAAAAGGGATAGGTGCAGAGACTCAATGGAAGCTGTTCTAACAAATGGTGGAGTTGACGACATTTCCTTTCGCACTAGTAAAGGAATACTTACCTTACATTCTAATTCTAGAAAGGATCTTTGAATTGATTAATGAAAACTCCAAATCTCTATTTGTGAATATTTTTCTAACAAATGTGAATGAAAGATTTGAATCAAATCAATTTCAGATTGAAAAAAAAAAAATGGAATATTCATTCCTGAAATCATTCTCTCCACCACAGTCTGATAGATCTTTTGAAGATCTGATGAATCGGACGAGAATAAAGATAGAGTCCCATTCGACATGTCAATACCGACAACAATGAAATTTATAGTCAGAGGAAAATCCGTCGACTTTGTAAATCGTGAGGGTTCAAGTCCCTCTATCCCCAAAAGGCCTTCTTAACTCTCTAATTATCATTTTTTTTTTTTTAGTTGACATAGATTAAAGTAATCTCATAAAATGACTATGATGAGTTAAGAATGGTCGGGATAGCTCAGCCGGTAGAGCAGAGGACTGAAAATCCTCGTGTCACCAGTTCAAATCTGGTTCCTGACACACGATTCGTTTGTATGAGTATCATACACCCATATGTATTTTAATGAATTTGGGGGATAGATACTCATTTCTTTATTGACAGTTTAGATCTCTGTGTATATAAAGTAAAGTATTAAATAAAATGAATTGTTCTATTTTGTTTCCCTTTTTTCCCTTTCCAAAAAGAATATTAATACTTGAATAAT